AGAAAGACTTTGTAAATTTCCATATGAGTAATCATATGGATTATGAATCATTCAAATAGGTATTCCTTGCTCAAGAGATTTGTACGTATATAATATATATATATTACAATATATCACAAGACTTGTGATAAGAGAACAAAATTCTGCTAGGATACGTTTGTAAAAAAGAATAGGATGAATGAGAAACATAAGGAACTTTGAACCAATAAAAAAAAAGGGTAGGATAAAATAAATAGATAGCAAACGGGCTTTTGGGGGTTGGGGATAGAGGGACTTGAACCCTCACGATTTTTAAAGTCGACGGATTTTCCTCTTACTATAAATTTCATTGTTGTCGGTATTGATATTGACATGTAGAACGGGACTCTATCTTTATTCTCGTCCGATTAATCAGTTTTTCAAAAGATTTATCAGACTATGGAGTGAATGATTTGATTAATGAATATTCTATTCGATTCTTTCTTTAACTTGGAATCGATTCACAACAATTCTTTTTATTTTTCATAAAAATGGATTTTGCATATAAATAAAAAAAATACGGGTCCGGGTCGTCTTTTTTGAGATAGTTTTTCATTAGTATACCCATTTTTTTTATATAGGTATATCTTGCATCCTTTCTTTTCTGGAGTTTCGATATAAGGATTCCTTTACCAACAGTCAACCCCATTTGTTAGAATAGCTTCCATTGAGTCTCTGCACCTATCCTTTCCTTTTTTATTATTCTCGCTTGCTGAACCTTTGTTTATGTTTATTTTCGTAAAATAATAGGATTTGGCTCAGGATTGCCCATTTTTCATTCCAGGGTTTCTCTGAATTTGAAAGTTATCACTTAGTAGGTTTCCCTACCAAGGCTCAACCTAATTAAGTCCGTAGCGTCTACCAATTTCGCCATATCCCCTTTGTGTCTTGAGATTAGGATCTCGTTAGGATGCCCTTCCGTCTCTCCCTCCTTTCCCCTTTCTTTCATTTGTTTATTTTCTTTATTTTTATGCGAAACCGTTGCATTTAGGAGATATAAATACTGATTCTTATATTTCTTATATTGAAGGGTCTTTACCTATTTTATTTATTGTTTGTTTATCTTCTTTCGTTTCTATCGGAGACCCAGATTTATTTTTATTTGGTCCAATCAGAAAATATTTTATCATTTCTGTATTCGCAATTCAATATAGATGGGTATTCCATAACATATATATGCCCCTATTACTCTCAGTTTTATCAGGCAATTTGGTGGAATACTCGAACGGTCGATTCTTTTTCTTAGCTTCCGCCTTTATGTTTATGAATGAAAACAAAAGAAAGGAGTCTCTCAATTAATTATTTAATTTCTAGTCTAATAGCTAGAACTAATTATTCCATTCATTTCTATTTCGAATTCGAAGATAATTCGAATTTTTTAGTCTAAAAAGAGTTTCATTCTAATTATGTAGACTTATAATGTTTTATAATGTTAATGTATCATTTATATAATGTATATATATAAATGCATAAAAAGATTTTCACTCTAATTATCTCTATTTAGAACTCTAAACTAAATAGAATATACTAATAGAATAAATATAACATAATAATTATAATATTAATAATATATTATGTTATGATAAAATTAAAATAAAATTTTGAATATGATTAAAATATAATCAAATAGAATTAAATAATTAAAAAAAAAAATTAAATAGAATTATTATATTCTTAATTATATTATTATATTCTATCAACATTAGATTGAATATTCGATTGAATCTACCATTATTATATATTATATTAAATATGTTATATATTAAGTATGGCATTAAAAATTATAAATTCTAGTTTTTCTAAATTCTAGTCTATAATTCATATTAATAATTAATAATTCATAGTAGTTATGAATAACTAATAGATAGTTAATAGATAAGATCGTAATAGTTTGCTGAATTTCTATGGATACAAAATTTTTATTATTTGAGCCCGCTTAGCTCAGAGGTTAGAGCATCGCATTTGTAATGCGATGGTCATCGGTTCGATTCCGATAGCCGGCTTTCCCTATTTGTTTGCTTTTTGACTTTTTTACATGATTTATATTTATAATGTTTTTTTTTTGAAATCAAAGAACATTGAAAAAGCTTTTTCCCCTTTTCTTTCCAAAGGGCAAAAATATGTTTATTATGCCGTAGAAACTTCCAATTCGGGAGTTAGATCTTTGCAGAATAAATCAAGAAAAAGAAAAAAAAAAGGAAACTTTTTTTGGTTTAATTTATTTCTATTTTATATATTGAATATTATATTCAATTTATTTATATTTTATATAATATTATTATATTATATATATTATATATTTTAATTTCTATTTTTTGTATACATTATATACAATACAAAAAAGTATGGATATGGATATTGATCCAATTCATCTCATTAATATTTGTAGTACAATCCTTCAGTCGATTTCGCTGCATTTAGTTCAGTTTTAATTTCGGTTTATGAAATTTCAATAAAATTCAAATTAATAAGGAGTCCTTAT